CCCGGCCAGTACTTAAGCAGATCAGGCCGGGAGAATAAACCTTTCGTATAAAATCAAAGAACTAAGATATTCTTTCTATTGAGGAGATCCGTTTTGAGTCATTATCTATATTGAATTCCTGATCAATTGCTTTTTTCTATCTTTTTCTTATTTTTCTTATATTTATTATTTTTACATATTTTATTATACATAATATATTTATACTATAATAAATATATACCTCTTAGTATAAATATATACCTTTACTTTTATTTTATTTAAATTATTTTATCTAAATATTAAATACTTTGTTTAAGTTTAAATTTTAATAGCTATTTAAAAAATTTCTATTATTTATTAGAATATTTTAGAATATTTCGAATTTCTATTTTAATAATATAATAATATTTTTTTTTATTAAAATAGAATAATATAATAAAATAAATAATAATAATAAAGTTAAATAAGATTAAATAAAAAAAAATCAAATGAAAAAAGAAAATAAAGAGAAGAAGGTGGATTTTTATCAATCTTTATTTCACGTGTTACATCACATAACAAATTTTAAATTTGGAATTAGGAGAGATGGCTGAGTGGACTAAAGCGGCGGATTGCTAATCCGTTGTACAAATTATTTGTACCGAGGGTTCGAATCCCTCTCTTTCCGCTTTCTCTGATCACTTGGTATTTTCGAATTCGAAAAGATTCTCATCCTATGAAACAAATAAGATTATTAAGAATTAATTTATAAAAAAGCAAAAAAAACTATAAATTTTTTATTCCTCACGTCCAGGATTGCGTCCTGGATCATTAGATAAGAATCCAAAGATAAAAAGGGAAACAAAGAATATCACTACTGTGTAAACAAAGAGTTTGAGAGTAAGCATTACACAATCTCCAAGATCATTTTTTTTTTGAAAAAGGGGAATAGATTGCCTATTTTTTACCACATATACCATTTTTTTGTTTTGACACCCCAAAAAATGAAAAATAAAACGAATTTATTTGTAATAAGATTTTGATTCATTCGTTACCCGAGATTTCTTGTCATATCAATAATTAGGTATTATGGAGTACCTAATAGTCCATACTCACCGGAAGGTCAGAACGGGGAAAAGGCTGATCCAAATTCATCGCTGCGGTTATTCATTCAATATACAAGAATTTCTATTTTTGAATCGAGGGTTCGTAATGTAAGACTTATCTGATCTTATCAATTTTTAGAATTTTTTTATCAAATACATCATCAATTTAGCAGAGTATTAAAGATTTCATCGAAAACTTACAGCGGCTTGCCAAACAAAGGCTAAGAGAAAAAAGAGTACAGGTATGACAGGCATAACATCTACGATTGGATTGAAAATGGCATAAGCTTCGGGCAATTTGGCGAAGAAAAAACTACTCGAATAAAGGACAGAATTAAGACAGATACCGATTAAACTAAAGATATTAAGCATAACAAGCATTTCGTTCTTGTGGATTAGATAATTTTGAGTTATTTTTATAAGGGAAAAATGAAAAAGGCAGATCAAGAAATCCTTCTTTTTCTTCGGTTCGGACTTTCCCAAATAAAAAATCCCTCCCCCCATTATCATTCTAAAATGAGAATATAAGGAATTCAACTTTCATACAATATCTTAATTGAATTCTATGTAATGATCAATGAATTTTTTTGATTCTATATCTACATGTCTTGAATCCTAGCAACAAAATATCCCATATGTTTTTGTGTATTTGGGTTGGGATTGACGAATAACCAATACCAATATTAGTATTGATTAATATCGAATAGAAATCAAAATGGGGCGTGGCCAAGCGGTAAGGCAGCGGGTTTTGGTCCCGTTATTCGGAGGTTCGAATCCTTCCGTCCCAGATCGTTTTTCATGAAACGAAAGATGGGATCACACTGCATTCCACATGAAACAAAAATTTGTTAAAGGGAAAAATCTTTTCTTATTAATTTTCAGAATGGTTCTAAGAATCATATCTGAGAATTCGTTTGGTTTCTCACAAACGGAATCAAGTGTCAAATGTGGGTAAAATTGAATATCTTTATTTTCATTCAATTCATATGATAGAATATGGGGTTAAATTAAATAAATTTGATCCTTGCTGACCCTTATCCGGATAAATACTTATTTATCCGTAGATAGAAATATTATATACCGGTTGAACCAATGACTATTCATGATTTTATATTGAATCAATTCCATACCGCTTTGAAATTTCAATTAGAGGAATGTTATGGTAAAACTTCGTTTGAAACGATGTGGTAGAAAGCAACGTGCGACTTGAAGGACATGGTCGGCTGTGGATTTTTACATCCGCCATCTTCTATAGTAATGAAGATGCTCTTGGCTCGACATAGTTTGTTCTGTTCTGCCCGGAACCTAATTTGTGTTGGGTTATAAGTAAATAGTACATGATGAAGCTCGAGAAGAAAGGATTGATTCATTTTTCAAGGGAAAGAATCTAGGGTTAGTGAAAATCAATAAGTTAGACCAACTCTGTAAGTATATCCTCACTATATATAAATTCTAAATCGAAAGGTTCAAATTCAGAACAAGTTTGAAAAGTCAAATTTTTAGAAATTGGTAAAACTATTTCGATGAAAAGTGTATCACAAGGGAATCAATCATTCGTATTCTATTTATATAGAAAGAAATAACAAAAAAAGGTATGTTGCTGCCATTTTGAAAGGAATAAGGATCCCCGAGGTAATGTCTAAACCCAATGATTTCACAAAGCAAGGATAAAGGATTCCGAAACAAGGAAACACTATTTTCAATTGTCTCAACAATTGGATCAGACTGAGGAATAAAAATCGATTCGAAATGAGACAAACAAAAGAGTTTAGAGACGGCTCAATAAATGTCTAAGGATTTTCTTGTCAGAATTACCCAACTTGAGTTATGAGTATGAATGAGATTTCTTCCTTTTTCTGTAAGTAAGAAGAAAAAAGTACTCAATTCAAATTATAGTAAAATTCATTATTTTATGGATCCACTTGCTATTATATACAGAAATTGGAATCATTTTTCTCGAGCCGTATGAGGAAAAAACCTCCTATACGTTTCTAGGGGGGGCATTGTTTATTTACATCTATCCCAATGAGCCATCTATCGAATCGTTGCAATTGATGTTCGATTCCGAAGAGAAGGAAGAGATCTTCGAAAAGTAGGTTTTTACGATCCGATAAAGAATCAAACTTATTTAAATGTTCCTGCTATTCTATATTTCCTTGAAAAAGGTGCTCAACCTACAGGAACTGTTTATGATATTTTAAAGAAGGCAGAATTCTTTAAAGAAAGAACTTTGAGTTAATTAAAGGAAAAAATTATTAAATAAATAAAATAAAGTAGGGAAGGGTAACTAGTATCTATCCTTGTGTAATTATTTCTATTTACACACCATTTTCCTTTTTCTTGCTTTATTCATATTTTGGTGGGGGAATTGAATTTAACAACAAACAAGGGGTTAAGCTTGCTTATCGTACTTTTATTGATTGAATAAACCGGGGATTTTTTATTTACCTTTTCCTTAATTTTTCCCATTCCAATTTCTTATTTATGTTGTGCCAATCCAACACAAGTCTTTATTTTATTTACTTGATTTACTTTCTCAACATTTATATTGACAATGGTGTATCGAACAAATATAATTCGATCGTAGATAAATAGGGCTGTTTATCCCCACCCCATATTGGTTTTTTTGTTTCCTTCACTCAAATGATGGGTTTGCCTTGCTGCATTTACTCTCATACAAGATGTATTTTCTTAGGGAAAATAAAAAAAGAATTTGATAAAAAATGGGTGGTCTGTCATAATTTTTACATTTCGATTAGGAATATTTTTAATCCGATCTGCTAATTTTGGTATTTTGTGTTTCTAATTGATCAGAAAATCCTTCTTTTCGATGTGTTGCTAGTTCAATGTTTTGATAGGGTCGTGCAGTGCAACTCAATTGATTTTTATATTTCGATCATATCTACATATCCTATTTATCCGGGTTGCTAACTCAACGGTAGAGTACTCGGCTTTTAAGTGCGACTATGATCTTTTACACATTTGGATGAAGCAACGAATTCGTCCAGACTATTGGTATAGTCTATAAGACCACGACTGATCCTCAAGGGTAATGAATGGAAAAAACAGCATGTCGTAATAAAATCAATTTATTATTTTATTAGATTTTCTATTTTATTAATTTATTTAATTTGAAATGAAAGTCAAAGTTAAAGTAGAACTTTGAGTTTATCCTTACCGAATCATTACAGTTCCAAAGGATTGTTTTGATTTTTGGAAGGGGACAAAAGAAATTCACATTTACAGTTGGGTCTAGTGAATAAATGGATAGAGCTCTATGGCTCCAATTCTGGTAAAATAAAAAGCAACGAGCTTATGTTCTTAATTGGAATGATTACCCGATCTAATTAGATGTTAAAAATGAATTAGTGCCTAATGCGGGAAAGAGTGGGTTCTCCTGTGAGTGAACCATTGATTTTTTCTTTTTTTTTTCAGAATCCTAATTATTCTTTATTATGGATTGTAGACGGATGTGTAGAAGAAACAGTATATTGATAAAGAGAATTTATTCCAAAGTCAAAAGAGCGATTGGGTTGCAAAAATAAAGGATTTTTTCTCCTGTTGTAATTATAACGAACATAAACCAATTGGATAGAAAAGGAAGGTAAAAAGATCTGTTGATTGGACTCCCTCTTTCTTTTCCGGGGTATATATTTTTTTCTTACTATACTATATACATAATACAATACATAATACCCTGTTCTGACCATATTGCACTATGTATGTATCATTTGATAAACCAAGAAAAACCTCCTGCCTCTGGCTCAAGTAGAAATGTAAATGGAAGAATTACAAGGATATTTAGAAAAAGATAGATCTCGGCAACAACACTTCCTATATCCGTTTCTTTTTCAGGAGTATATTTATGCGTTTGCTCATGATCATGGTTTAAACGATTCGATTTTTTACGAACCCGTGGAAATTTTTGGTTATGAC